CTTTTATTTCCCGTTTTTGTGAAATATATACACGAATTATTTCTGGATTATAACTAGAACCCCTCCTTTTCTGGATCCATCTCACATCAATAACTCGACCTATACCACCTACAGGTAGTTTTAGAGAAGTTTCTTTTGAAGTGGACAGCTGAATACCAAGTATGGCTCGTAATAATCTATCTTCTGGAGCATACGAGGATTCTTTCGACATCTGAGGGGTTAATTTACCTACTAAAATATCGCCCGTCTCCACCCAAGACCCTAACATCACAATCCCGCTTTTGTCTAAATTTCGGAGTAAATGCGCCTCTAGATGTGGTATTTCTTTAGTGATTCTTTCAGGCCCTTGGCTTGTCACATGAGTTCGAATTTCATATTGCCGTATGTGAAAAGAAGTATAAATTTCCTCATATACTAGACGCTCGTTAATGAGTACTGCATCCTCAGAATTGTAACCTTCCCACGGCATATAAGCTACTAATAGATTTTTTCCCAAAGCGAGTTCGCCACCAATTGTAGCAGCGCCGTCTGCTAAAATATGGCCCCTTTTTATACATTTACCTCGCACAACTTGGGGTTTTTGATGCATACAAGTATTTTTGTTGGAACGTTGATATGTAACTAAAGGAATACTTAATGTATTTTTTTTTCCCGACAAAAGAATCTTATCAGTATCGGTATACAGGATCTTTCCCTCATTTTCGGCTATAGCGGGAACCCCGGAATCGAGAGCCACTTGGCCTTCTAATCCAGTTCCAACAATGCACTTTTCCGATCGAGAAAGCGGAACTGCTTGACGTTGCATATTAGAACTCATTAACGCACGATTCGCATCATTGTGTTCGATAAAGGGAATTAGGGAAGCTCCAAGAGAAAAATATTGGAGTGTAAAAATACTTCGAAAATGAACTTGCTCCCACTCAATAGTGAGGAATTCTTGACGGTATCGCGCCGGAACAATCTGTTCTTCTTGACTCCCTCGATTCAGTGCCAAAGAATTTCCTGTTGATACCATATAGTATTCATCTTTATTTGGCGATAAGTAAAGCATTCGTACTTTTTTTGATCTCTCAGAGATTTCATAAAAGGGGCTTTGTATAGCCCCCCAATGACCAATCCTCGCATGAATTGCTAAGGATCCTATAAGTCCAACATTGATTCCTTCAGACGTATCAATAGGACAAATGCGGCTATAGTGACTAGGATGGATATCTCGTATCCGGAAACTCGCAGTTCGCCCGGTTAATCCGCCAGGACCCAGAAAACTCACCTTTCTCCCATGTACTATTTGTGTCAATGGATTAGTTCGATCCAAAACTTGAGATAATGGATGTAATCCGAAAAACGATTCATAAGTACTTGTTAATGTAGTTGAAGTTACTAAATTCTGGGGAATCGGTATCAATTTATGTCTAATTGCTCCACACATAGTTCCTCTAACCATATTTTCTAAACGAACCAGGGCCAATCCGAATTGATCTTGTAAGAGATCCGCTACAGAACGAATACGTTTATTTTTCAAATGATTCATATCATCAAGTATACCCATTCCAAACTTCATTCCAATCAAACGATCCGTAGCTGCCAATATATCTCGCGGTAACAAAAATGTATTCTTCGGAGGTATATCAAGATTCAGTCTACGATTCATATTTCGCCGACCTATTCTTCCTAATTCACACCTTTGTTGAAAAAATTTCTTTTGTAATTCCTTGCACAAGGATTCAGAAAATACAGGATCTCCCCCCATACAAGCAAATTGTTGATAAAATTCTAAAATGGCATTTTCCTTTGACTTAACAATTTTTTTCTCCTTATCATTCAAAAAATACAAGAAAATCTCAGGGTAAAAAACATTCTCGAGAGTTTCTCTTAGGCTCGAGCCCATAGCTGATGATAGAACTAGAATAGATATTTTCTGTTTCCTACTCACACGAGCCCATATCCTTGCTTTTCTATCAATCTCTAATTCTAATCTTCCCCCCCAATCTGATATTATGGTGCCGGTATAGACTGAAATTCCATTATGGTCCAATTCTGACCGGTAATAGATACCAGGGCTTTGCAATATTTGATTGATAACAATTCTGTATATTCCATTTATTATAGAGGTACCCAGGGAATTCATTAAAGGAATTTTTCCAATAAAAATAGTTTGTTCTTGCATATCCCTACAGGTTTTCCAAATTAATCCCGCAGATACATATAATTCAGAAGAATATGTGAGTGATTCATATAGAGCGTCTTTTTCCGTTATTAAGGGTTCTACCAATTGATAGGTTTCCACAAATAATTGAAATTCAAGTTCTTGATCTGTATCTTCAATTTTTGGAAACTTATAAAATTCTTCTGTTAAGCCCCGATTAATAAACCTAGAAAACCCTTCAAATTGTATCTCATTAAATCCGGGTATTGTAGACATTTCTTCATTTCCACTCCCAAGCATTTTTTAACTCCCCCCCTTTTTTTTGCTCATTCTTCATCAAATAATCTGGATCAATATAGCAATGAAGGAATTTACTTTTTGTTTACTAAATCTCATGAAATTCTACGTATAGGAATTTGCACCAAATACAAACAGAAAGGGGTAATTCCACTGAGATTTAGGGTGCTTTGTATATAATATCAAAACAAAAAAAACTGAGTGAATTTCTACCATTATTATGATATTCCGTATTCCAATTCAATAGAATACTATAAATGTAACTCTATTCAACATTTAATCTGTTCAATGAGATAAAGACAAAATAATCGTAAAAAATAAATTATAGATTTTATTTTTTAGTACTTATTTCTGGATTCAATTGTTCCAAAAATAATTCGCAAAAAAGAGAGAATCTTTTTTTACTCGAATTCATAGAATACGTAACTGTTAAAATGTGTAAGTAAAAAAAAAAGGGGGGGGGTTCTTTTTATTAAGAATGCACAGGGATTATTACAGCATATATGCCCCTCTTTTTTATTATATTACAGTTTTATTCGGAACAGCAACGGCCATGTTTTATCAACATTTCTCTTTATTCAATCTATTCAAGAAAAATTGGAAAAAGTGAAGTACGAGAATTTCATTAAAATTCCATATAAACATGGGGATCCCGATAAGATACTTGATCAGATCATATCCGTGTAATAATGTCAATTATGGGGTTTACATATACCTATAATAGCTCTTATAATTTAAATTCATACGCCTTTCTTTAACTCCCTATCATTACTTATATGATTAAGTAATCATAACGAAAACACAGTTTTAGATGTAAATCTAAAAATTGTTCATGAATTTCCAATCAATAGTTAACGGTTCAAATTTGTGCTAATTTTTGGGTTTTGTAACTGAAAACTTTATTTATTTTTCAATAGAAGGAATAAAGAAAAATTTTATTTTTTTTAAGAAAGGGATTAAAGAAAAAAGGATCCAAAATACAATAAAAAAGCACAAGGGGAAATTTTGTCATTTATTTTTGTCATTTATTTTAGATCGTTTTGGCGGCATGGCCGAGCGGTAAGGCGGGGGACTGCAAATCCTTTTTCCCCAGTTCAAATCCGGGTGCCGCCTGATAACCAAAAGAATCAAAATACCTTATTCTGTTTTGATAATTTGCTATGTTCCGCAGCAAGTTTAGGAAAAAACTCTGGATACTTGCTAGATTCTAAGTATCTGGGGGGTTCTGGTCTATAAAATGCCTTCAATTAAAGTTTAAGATTAGAGTCGTGAAAAAAAAGTTGTATGATAGCCCATTAGACTACTAATGTAGTGTCTACCGGCGGAGTATTATAAATTTTGATAGTAAAAATTCAATTGTTAGTTGTGCAAAGAGTGCAACTTTGTATACAGACTCAGTAAACTTTATAAGTACTCTGGCATGCAATCAATTTAGTTTTTATTTAGCATATGCATAAATAAATTAAAAAGAAATTTTGACTTTAACCTCTAGTCAAGAACAGAATAATACGTATTCAAGCGGTTCATAGGGAAAATCGAAGATGGTAAGATTTAAATCAAAAAGAAATAAAACAGCGAGATTCCATATATAATGATAATGATCTATCTTGATTCTATAATATAGTTTTTTGACTTAATGAAAAGACACAAAAATAAAAGTAAAGAATGGGTCTTATTATTATGACATGTTCTTAACATTCCTTTTTTGTTACTTCTACTCCTTCAACGGCTGTTTATGTTTATTTTGCTTGTGCGTACTGTTTTCCTATAAATTTTATAATTAAAAGAACTATATTTATTATATTTGGATTCGTTCATCAATAGTGTTTGATCAACCCCCCCCTTTGACTATGCGATAGAAATTCTACTATATATTAGTGAACAATAATTAATTTAAAGAAATCGAGGACACAACTCACATGGATATAGTAAGTCTCGCTTGGGCTGCTTTAATGGTAGTCTTTACATTTTCCCTTTCACTCGTAGTATGGGGAAGAAGTGGACTCTAGAAGTACAAATAATGAAGTTTCGGAATAAACCAGGATTCCTTTTTTTTAGACCATTCTGTTCTCCAAATAAATACTTTATTTTAAATTTTACTTTTATTCCTTCATTGATTTCAATCGTTCTTTCAATGGATATAAGAATTCATAAAAAAAAAAAAATAAGAAATAGAATCGGAAGAGTAAAAATTTTATTTAGGATTATTTCAGAATGATTTTAATCAACTCAAACATAAATTTTATATATATGAAGATAATAGTGTCGATTGATAGATATTAAACTAACCTGTATCTTCATACACCTAACTTGTTATAGTACAATAACAATACTAGATAATATGGTAAAAAAAATGTTCTACCATACTATCTAGTATCTCATAGATTGCTGTTTTCATAGAATACGGGTATAGGTCAATAATTAAACCATGAAACTTGTACCCTTTTTTATTTCTTCGCTGCAATCATTGATAAGAACTAAAAAGTAACAAGTTTAAGTTTTAATTAAAGTTAATCACTTTGACTTACTGTTTTTACGTATATTATAAGTAAAAAAG